ATGGTCCGAAGACTTAAAAGATTGGAATAAAGAAATGCATGTTAAATGCACCTATAATGGTGTTCAATTATCAGAAACAGAATTTCCAAAAAATTGGTTGACAGACGGTATTCAGATACAGATTCTATTTCCTTTTTGCCTTAAACCTTGGCACAGGTCTAAGCTACGATCCCCTCAAAAAAATTCGTTGAAACTGAAAAATAAAGGGCAAAAAAACGATTTTTGTTTTTTAACAGTTTGGGGAATGGAAACTAACCTTCCTTTTGGTTCTCCCCGAAAACGACGTTCATTTTTTGAACCCATTTTTAAAGAACTCAAAAAAAAAATTATAAAATTGCAAAAAAAGTCTTTTCTAGTTATACGGTTTTTAAAAGAAAGAACAAAATTTTTTCTAAACATATCAAAAGAAACAAAAAAATGGGTCATCAAAAGCATTCTATTTCTAAAAAGAATAATAAAAGAACTTTCAAAAATAAATCCAATTCTATTCTTTGGATTAAGAGAAATATCTGAATTGAGTGAAACTAAAAAAGAAAAAGATTCGATAATGAGTAATTTGATGATTCATGAATCGTCCATTCAAATTCGATTTATGGATTTGAAAGATTATTCATTGACAGAAAAAAAAATGAAAGATCTGGCTGATAGAACAACCACAATCAGGAATCAAATAGATAAAATTACAAAAGATAATAAGAAAGGATTTTTAACTCCGGAACTAAATAATAAAATAAATATTAGTCCTAATAAAAGAAGTTCTACTGATAAACTAGTACCACCAATAAAAAATATTTCGCAGAAATTAAAAAGAGGAAATGTTAGATTCATCCGTAAATCATATTTTTTTATAATATTTTTAATTCAAAGGATATATATAGATATTGTTCTATCTATCATTTATATTCCGAGGATCAATACACAACTTTTTTTTGAATTATCAAAAAAAATTCTTGATAAATACATTTTCAATAATGAAACAAATAAAGAAAAAATTAATAAAACAAATAAAAATGCAGTTCGCTTTATTTCGACTATAAAAAAGTCGACTTTTGATATTAGTAATAAGAATTCAAAAATAATTTTTGACTTATCCTACTTGTCGCAAGCATATGTATTTTACAAATTATACCAAACCCAACTTATTAATCTGTATAAGTTAAGATATGTTCTTGAATATCACGGAACCTCTCTTTTTCTTAAGAATGAAATAAAGAATTATTTCGAAGAACAAGAAATATTTCATTCTGAATTACGACAGAAAGATCTTTTGAATTCTGGAATGAATCAATGGAAAAACTGGTTAAGAGGTCATTATCAATATGGTTTATCCCGGATTAGATGGTATCGCTTAGTACCTCAAAAATGGCGAGCTAAAATCAATCAACAACGTATGGATCAGAATAAAGATTTAAACAAAAGGTATTCTGATGAAAAAACAAACCAATTAATTCATTACAAAAAATTAAATGATTTTGAAGCAAATTCATTACCGAATCAAAAATATAACTTTCAAAAACACTATAAGTATGACCTTTTCTCATATAAATCTATTAATTATGAAAATAAAAAGCATTCATATATTTATGCATCACCATTACGTATAAATAATAAAGAGAAAATTTCTTATGATTACAATATAGATAAGGGTATATTATTTAATATGCCAGGGGGTCTTATTCCTATCAATAATTATCTAGGGGAAGAGGATATTATGAATCTGGAGAAATTTTCCGATAGAAAATATTTTGATTGGAAAATTTTCCATTTTTGTCTTAGAAAGAAAGTTGATATTGAGTCCTGGATAGATACCAATGGTAATAAAAATGCTAAGGCTGGGTTTAATAATTATCAACTAATTGACAAAATTAATAAAAAAGGTCTTTCTTATCTTACAATCTATCAAAATCAAGGAATCCAACCATCCAAGATAAAAAAAAACCTTTTTGATTGGATGGGAATGAATGAAGAAATACTAAGTCTTCCCATATCGAATCTGAAACTTTGGTTTTTCCCAGAATTTATCCTCTTTTATAATACATATAAAATTAAACCGTGGATCATACCAATCAAATTACTTCTTTCAAATTTGAATGGAAATGAAAATATTAGTGAAAGTCAAAATATCAATAGAAATATAAAAGGGGATCTTTTTATTTTTAGATTATCAAATGAAAAAAAAATTATTGAATTAGAGAATCGAAATCAAGAAGAAAAAGAATCCGCAGGCCGAGGTAATCTTGAATCAGATGTACAAAACCAAGAGAATCTTGGATCGGTTCTCTCAAACCAAGAAAAAGATATTGAAGAAGATTATGCAGGCTCAAATATGAAAAAACGTAGAAAGAAAAAGCAATACAAAAGCAACACAGAAGCAGAGCTTGATTTCTTCCTAAAAAGGTATTTACGTTTTCAATTGAGATGGGATAATTCGTTAAATCAAAGAATGATCAATAATATCAAAGTATATTGTCTCCTGCTTAGATTGATAAATCCAAAAGAAATTGCTATATCCTCTATTCAAAGGGGAGAAATGAGTTTGGATATTCTGATGATTCAAAAGGATTTAACTCTTACAGAATTGATGAAAAAGGGCATATTAATTATCGAACCAGTTCGTTTGTCTATAAAAAATAACGGGCAATTTCTTATCTATCAAACGATAAGTATTTCATTGGTTCATAAGAGTAAGCTCCCAATTAATCAAAGATACCGAGAAAAAAGCTATACTGATAAAAAAAATTTTGATAAATCCATTGCAAGACATCAAAGAATGAACGAAAATAGGGACAAAAATCATTCTGATTTCTTTGTTCCTGAAAAAATTTTATCCACTAAACGGCGGAGAGAATTAAGAATTCTAATTTCTTTCTATTCGAGGAATAGAAATGATATACCCCAAAATCCAGTATTTTTCAAATACATAAAAAACTGTAGTGAAGTTTTGGATAAAAGCAAAAGAGATAAAAATAAACTAATTAAATTAAAGTTCTTTCTTTGGCCTAATTATAGATTAGAAGATTTAGCTTGTATGAATCGATATTGGTTTGATACCAATAATAGCAGCAGTTTTAGTATGGTAAGGATACATATGTATCCACGATTGGAAATTCGTCAATAATACCTTTTTTTCATATACATTCTCTCCCCTATCTGATATATGAAAGAAAGAGATGCATACATCCATTATTTTACATTTAATTTTAATACCTGAATACTAATTCAATGCACGTATCAATATCCATTAGATCTATAAATGAATCAACAGAATGAATCAACAGAATCTTCTTATTTTTTATTTGGATTTTTTAAGTTAATGTTAATAATAGTTTTTTATTTTTTTGAGTGTAGAAATATACCATCCTTTCCTATTCGTATACAAATAAAATTTTAAATTGGATTAATTAATTTTATTTGATATTTAAAAAAAAAATTAGTTGATAAAATTAGGAGTTCATAAAGAAATTAATATTATTGTATATACAAAATTTAAATTAGTCGCATTATTCTTACTGATTGGTAAAATTTTTTAATTTTAAAAATGAAAGGATAGAAGGTTTGATTTTATGGTAACAAATTCATTCATTTCCGTTATTTCACAAGAAGAAAAAAAAGAAAACAGTGGGTCTGTTGAATTTCAAGTATTTAGTTTCACCAATAAGATACGAAGACTTACTTCACATTTGGAATTGCATAGAAAAGACTATTTATCTCAGAGAGGTCTACGTAAAATCCTAGGAAAACGGCAACGACTTCTGTCTTATTTGTCAAAGAAAAATAAAGTACGTTATAAAGAATTAATTAGTCGGCTGGATATTCGGGAATCAAAAACTGGTTAAATTGAAAAGTAACTTGAATTATTTGATTTATTAGATATTGAATTTTGATGAACTTCTTTTTGTTTTCAGCAATTCATGAAAGAATGAATCGAGGAATAACCTATGAATGTAACAACTACAAGAAAAGACCTCATGATAGTCAATATGGGACCTCACCACCCATCAATGCATGGTGTTCTTCGGCTCATCCTTACTCTAGATGGTGAAGATGTTATTGATTGTGAGCCGATATTGGGTTATTTACACAGAGGGATGGAAAAAATTGCAGAAAACAGAACAGTTATACAATATCTGCCTTATGTAACACGTTGGGATTATTTAGCGACTATGTTCACAGAAGCAATAACCGTAAATGGACCAGAACAGTTGGGTAATATTCAAGTACCTAAAAGAGCCAGTTATATCAGAGTAATTATGTTAGAGTTGAGTCGTATAGCTTCTCATCTCTTATGGCTTGGCCCTTTTATGGCAGATATTGGTGCACAGACCCCCTTTTTCTATATTTTCCGAGAAAGAGAATTAGTATATGATCTATTTGAAGCTGCCACCGGTATGAGAATGATGCATAATTATTTTCGTATCGGAGGAGTAGCCGCCGATCTACCTCATGGATGGATAGATAAATGTTTAGATTTCTGTGATTTTTTTTTAACAGCGGTTTCTGAATATCAAAAACTTATTACGCGGAATCCTGTTTTTTTAGAACGAGTTGAAGGGATAGGCATTATTGGTGGAGAAGAAGCAATAAATTGGGGTTTATCAGGACCGATGCTACGAGCTTCTGGAATACAATGGGATCTTCGTAAAGTTGATCGTTATGAATGTTACGACGAATTTGATTGGGAAATCCAGTGGCAAAAAGAAGGAGATTCATTAGCTCGTTATTTAGTCCGAATCAGTGAAATGACAGAATCTATAAAAATTATTCAGCAGGCTCTGGAAGGAATTCCAGGAGGACCTTATGAGAATTTAGAAATACGATCCTTTGATAGAGAAAAGGATCCAGAATGGAATGATTTTGAATATCGATTCATTAGTAAAAAACCTTCTCCCACTTTTGAATTGCCGAAGCAAGAACTTTATGTAAGAGTTGAAGCCCCAAAGGGAGAATTGGGAATCTTTTTAATAGGAGATCAGAGTGGTTTTCCTTGGAGATGGAAAATT